ACTATGAATCTTTGGGTACTTATCATGAGATTTATGGACACTATCTGATAATAAGAAGTGTAAAAAAAGAAATTCTTTGGATATACCTCCGAACCACTATTGGTCATATTTCTCTTTATCGAGAAATGGAAGAAGCTATACAAGGTTTTTGTCGGGCCTGCTTATATGATACCTATACTTAATCATATGGTCGTTAAATTCAAAAATTCTATGCCAGACACCGGAGCGGGGGGAATTAGGGTTTCGCCGGTTCAACTAGGACTCGAGTCCCTGACCTGACTTTCTGTGCAATTTAAGATCGAGAAAAGGAAGTTTTCCAATCATTGACTCAAACCCATTGTCGAATCCAACTCATTGGAATAGGGAGGTACATATGGCAGAACGGGCCAATCTGGTATTTCACAATAAAGTGATAGACGGAACTGCCATTAAACGACTTATTGGCAGATTAATAGATCACTTTGGAATGGCATATACATCGCATATCTTAGATCAAGTAAAAACTCTAGGTTTTCAGCAAGCAACTGCTATATCCATTTCATTAGGAATTGATGATCTTTTAACAATACCTTCTAAGGAATGGCTAGTCCAAGATGCTGAAGAACAAAGTTTGATTTTGGAAAAACACCATCATTTTGGGAATGTACACGCAGTAGAAAAATTACGCCAATCTATCGAGATATGGTATGCTACAAGTGAATATTTGCGACAAGAAATGAATCTTAATTTTAGGATGACTGACCCGTTTAATCCAGTCCATATAATGTCTTTTTCAGGAGCTAGAGGAAATGCATCTCAAGTACATCAATTAGTAGGTATGAGAGGATTAATGTCGGATCCCCAGGGGCAAATGATTGATTTACCCATTCAAAGCAATTTACGCGAAGGACTTTCTTTAACAGAATATATCATTTCTTGCTACGGAGCCCGAAAAGGAGTTGTAGATACTGCTGTACGAACATCGGATGCTGGATATCTTACGCGCAGACTTGTTGAAGTAGTTCAACACATTGTTGTACGTAGAACAGATTGTGGCACTACTCGAGGCATTTCTGCAAGTCCTCGAAATAGGACACTGCCAGAAAGAGTTTTTATCCAAACATTAATTGGTCGTGTATTATCAGACAATATATATACGGGTCCGCGATGCATTGCCATTCGAAATCAAGATATTGGGATTGGGCTTGTCACCCAATTCATAACTTTTCGAACACAACCAATATATATTAGAACTCCCTTTACTTGTAGGAGTACATCTTGGATCTGTCGATTATGTTATGGTCGGAGTCCCACTCATGGCGACCTGGTTGAGTTGGGAGAAGCTGTAGGTATTATTGCGGGGCAATCCATTGGAGAACCTGGAACTCAATTAACATTAAGAACTTTTCATACCGGTGGAGTATTTACGGGGGGTACTGCAGAACATGTACGGGCCCCTTCTAATGGCAAAATCCAATTCAATGAGGACTTGCTTCAGCCTACACGTACGCGTCATGGGCATCCTGCCTTTTTATGTTCTATGGACTTATATGTAATTATTAAGAGTCAGGATATTCTACATGAGGTAACTATTCCACCAAAAAGTTTTCTTTTAGTTCAAAATGGCCAATATGTAAAATCAGAACAAGTGATTGCTGAGATTCGCGCGGGAACATACACTTTCAGTTTTAAAGAGAGGGTTCGAAAACATATTTATTCGGACTTAGAGGGGGAAATGCACTGGAGTACCGATGTGTACCATTTGCCCGAATTTAAATATAGTAATGTACATATTTTACCCAAAACAAGCCACTTGTGGATATTATCGGGGGGTTCATGCAAATTTAATGTAGTTCCTTTTTCGCTCCACAAGGATCAAGATCAAATAAACATTCATTCTATTTCTACTTCTACCGAAAGAAGATATATTTCTAGCTTCTCAGTAAATGATGATCAAGAAAGACACAAATTTTTGAGTTCGGATTTTTTTGATAAAAAAGAAGATATTTTTTTTGATTATTCAAAATTAAATCGAATCGCAGGGACTGGACATTATCATTTCATATATTCCACTATTCTCCGAGAGAATTCGTATTTATTGGCAAAGAGGCGAAGAAATCGATTTCTTATTCCAGTCCAATCAATTCAAGAACAAGAGAAAGAATTCATCCCATATCCCGGTTCAGGTATCTCGATTGAAATACCCATAAATGGGATTTTCCGTAGAAAGAGTATTCTTTCTTTTTTCGACGATTCTCAATACAGAAGAAACAATTCAGGAATTACTAAATATGGGACGGTAGGGGCGCATTCAATCATCAAAAAAGAGAATGTAATTGAATATGGCGGGGTCAAAAAGTTTAAGCAAAAATACCAAATGAAAGTAGATCGATTTTTTTTCATTCCCGAGGAAGTACATATTTTATCCGAATCCTCTTCTATAATGGTACGGAACAATAGTCTCATTGGAGTAAATACACAAATCACGTTAAATACAAGAAGCCAAATGGGCGGATTGGTCCGAGTGGAGAAAAAAAAAAAAAAGATTGAACTTAAAATATTTTCCGGAGGTATCCATTTTCCTGGAGAAAAAGATAAAATATCTCGACACAGTGGTATCTTGATACCACCCGGAGCGGGAAAAACAAATTCTAAGAAATCAAAACAATTGAAAAATTGGATCTATGTCCAACGGATCACACCTAGCAAAAAAAAGTTTTTTGTTTTGGTTCGACCCGTAAGCACATATGAAATAGCGGACGGTATAAATTTAGTAACACTCTTCCCCCAGGATCCCTTTCGAGAAAAGGATAATATGCAACTTGGAGTTGTCAATTATATCCTTTATGGAAAGGGCAAAGCAACTTGGAGAATCTATGACACAAGTATTCAACTAGTTCGGACTTGTTTAGTCTTGAATTGGGACCAAGACAACAAAAGTTCTTCCGTCGAAGAGGCCCACGCTTCCCTTGTTGAAGTAAGTACAAAAGGGCTGCTTCGAGATTTCTTAAGAATCGACTTAGTGAAATCACATATTTTGTATATCAGAAGAAGGAATGATCCGTCGGGTTCCGGATTGATCTATGATAATAGCTCAGATCGTATCAATAAAAATCCATTTTATTCCACTTATTCCAAAGCAAGGATTCAGCAATCATTTATCCAAAACCACGGAACTATTCGTATGCTGTTGAATAGAAATAAGGAATCCCAATTTTTTATAATTTTGTCATCATCTAATTATTTTTGCATGGGTCTATTCAACGATGTAAAAAATTACAATGGGATAAAAGAGTCCATTAAAAAAGATCCTCTAATTCCAATTAGGAATTTGTTGGGCCCTTTAGGAACAGCCCCTCAAATTTCGGATTTTTATTCATCATTTTATCCTTTAATAACTCATAATCAGACCTCGGTAGCGAAATATTTGCAGCTTGGCAATTTAAAACAAACTTTTCAAGTACTTCAAAAATCTTATTTAATGGATGAAAATAGGAGAATTTATAATATCAGCCCATGTAGTAAGATTGTTTTGAACCCGTTCAATTTGAATTGGTATTTTCTCCATCATTATTATCATAATAATAATTGTGAGGACATGTCCACAATAGTTAGTCTTGGGCAGTTTATTTGTGAAAATGTATGTATATCCAAAAAGGGACCACCCCTAAAATCGGGTCAAGTTTTAATTGTTCGCGTTGATTCTATAGTAATAAGAACGGCCAAGCCTTATTTGGCTACTCCAGGAGCAACTGTTCATGGGGATTATGGCGAAATCCTTTACGAAGGAGATACCTTAGTTACATTTATATATGAAAAATCGAGATCTGGTGATATAACGCAGGGTCTTCCAAAAGTAGAACAAGTGTTAGAAGTGCGTTCGATTGATTCAATATCGAGGAACCTAGAAAAGAGAGTTGAGGGTTGGAACGAACATATAACAAAAATTCTTGGAATTCCTTGGGGATTCTTGATTGGTGCTGAACTAACTATAGTGCAAAGTCGTATCTCTTTGATTAATAAGATACAAAAGGTTTATCGATCCCAGGGGGTGCAGATCCATAATAGGCATATAGAAATTATTGTGCGTCAAATAACATCAAAAGTCTTAGTTTCAGAAGATGCAATGTCTAATATTTTTTTACCGGGGGAACTCATTGGATTGGTACGCGCGGAACGAACGGGACGCGCTTTAGAAGAAGCGATCTACTATCGAGCCATCTTATTGGGAATAACAAGAGCATCCCTGAATACTCAAAGTTTTATATCTGAAGCAAGTTTCCAAGAAACTGCTCGAGTTTTAGCAAAAGCCGCTCTTCGGGGCCGTATTGATTGGATGAAAGGACTGAAAGAGAACGTTGTTTTAGGGAATATGATACCCGCCGGAACCGGATTCAAAGGATTAGTACCCTCTTCAAGGCAGCATAACAACATTCTTTTTGAAAAAAAAAAAAAAAAATTTCTTCGTGGGGAAATGGAAATGAGAGATTTTTTCTTCCACCACGGAAAATTTTTTGATTCTTGCATTTCAAAGAATTTATAGAGTACATCAGATCGATCTTTTATAGGATTTAATTATTTTTAACTTAGCATAAGAAAGAGAAAGCGGATTCGTCCTTTTAACTATTTGTTTGATGTTTGATTTGTTCTGATCATTTGATTTGTTAACTACTTAATAAATAAAATAATTAAATAAATCAAATAATTAATAAATTAATGTAATAAAGAAAATTATGAATAGAAAGTAATGGCTTAGCTCGTTTATAAACGACCAATCTCCGGTAGAAGAGAAGGTTCCATCGGAACAATTATTTATTTCAAGGTGCCTCGTCTCTCTTTTTTTATGAATAATAAAAGAGAGAGAGAGAGGAAGTGTGAGGAGAAATGGTAAGAAGATATTGGAACATAAATTTGGAAGAGATGCTGGAAGCAGGAGTTCATTTTGGTCATGGTACTAGGAAATGGAATCCGCGAATGGCGCCCTATATCTATGCAAAGCATAAAGGTATTCATATTACAAATCTCACTAGAACTGCTCGTTTTTTATCAGAAGCTTGTGATTTAGTTTTTGATGCAGCAAGTAAGGGAAAACAATTTTTAATTGTTGGTACCAAAAATAAAGCAGCTGATTCCGTAGCGCGGGCTGCAATAAAGGCTCGGTGTCATTATGTTAATAAAAAATGGCTTGGTGGTATGTTAACAAATTGGTCCACTACAGAAACGCGGCTTCATAAGCTCAGGGACTTGAGAATGGAACAAAAGACGGGGAGACTAAACCGTCTTCCGAAAAGAGATGCAGCTATGTTGAAGAGACAATTATCTCGTTTGCAAACATATCTGGGCGGGATTCAATATATGACGGAATTGCCTGATATTGTAATCATAGTTGACCAGCAAGAAGAACATACGGCTCTTCGGGAGTGTATCACTTTAGGAATTCCAACAGTTTGTTTAATTGATACAAATTGTGATCCCGATCTCGCAGATATTTCGATTCCAGCAAATGATGACGCTCTAGCTTCAATTCGATTAATTCTTAACAAATTAGTATTCGCAATTTGCGAGGGCCGTTCTAGCTATATACGAAATCCGTGATTAATAATAAGATAAAGAAATTATTCTATTTTTGAACTCCATAGATATAGATTTGTGGAGTCGGATATTATTCCCGAATCGTACAAAAGAGATAAAAAACAGACTGTGTCAATATTGTGTGATTAGTTTAGTTGGTATACAAAATATACAAGTTGAGTGGTCAAGTTTAAAAGGAAAGGGTTGAATCAAAATAATTCTTTATTATTTTAAGTAAAGTTATATTTCTGTCAGAGGACAATATGAATGTTATATCATGTTCCATCAACACACTAATGGGGTTATATGATATCTCTAGTGTGGAAGTCGGCCAGCATTTCTATTGGCAAATAGGGGGTTTCCAAGTCCATGCCCAAGTACTTATGACTTCTTGGGTTGTAATTGCTATCTTATTAGGTTCCGCTGTTCTCGCTGTTCGGAATCCACAAACTATTCCAACTGACGGTCAAAATTTCTTCGAATATGTTCTTGAATTCATTCGAGACGTGACCAAAACTCAGATTGGGGAAGAGTATGGTCCATGGGTTCCTTTTATTGGAACTATGTTTCTATTTATTTTTGTTTCTAATTGGTCGGGTGCCCTTTTACCTTGGAAAATCATAGAATTACCTCATGGAGAGTTAGCCGCACCCACGAATGATATAAATACTACTGTTGCTTTAGCTTTACTCACGTCAGTAGCATATTTCTATGCGGGTATTTCAAAAAAAGGATTAAGGTATTTTAGTAAATACATTCAACCAACTCCAATTCTTTTACCCATTAACATTTTAGAAGATTTCACAAAGCCCTTATCGCTTAGTTTTCGACTTTTCGGGAATATATTAGCCGATGAATTAGTAGTTCTTGTTCTTGTTTCTTTAGTACCTTTAGTAGTTCCTATACCTGTGATGTTCCTTGGATTATTTACAAGCGGGATTCAAGCTCTTATTTTTGCAACTTTAGCTGCGGCTTATATAGGCGAATCCATGGAGGGTCATCATTGACGAGTTTTTGAAAGAGTCTAGTCTTTTTTTTGTAACTTCGTCCGTCCAATCAAGCAATGAATGCCCAACTCAACAAGAAAATTTGCTTATGCTTAGGCAACATAAATAAAAAAAGAAAGGATCTAGAGTAATAGCAAAAAATATTCAGCGATTACTACTTAGTAAATGAATTTAAAAGTCTAATAAAAAAAAGCGAAAGAGATCGAAAATATTTTTTTATATCATATCTCCCTTCAATGAAAATTCTCTCTTTACATTAATTGTTTTGTTTATTCAATTTAAATATTTTGAGTCCTATATTGAATAGGAATTTTTGTGGTATCAATTTATGGTGGGTGAGTTTAAAAAGGATGTTCTATAGAATGATTCCCATTTCAGTCAATTTCATTCAATTCAATGATTGACCAAAATCCAATTTTTATAATTTATAATATAATTTATAAATAATAAATTGCATGAATTTAGCTCAATTAAATACTCTTTGTTATTTTTTTTTCTATGCAACGATTCGATCTGATGAATTCATTAATTAAAATGAGATCCATGTGAGATAATGATAAAAAAGGAAGAGACGAATTTACAACAAACGAGATTCAAAAAAAAAAATGTTATTTTTTAGGAAAGGGGTTAGAATTAGGTATATGTAAGTTAATGGCTATACACTAACTCTTGCGCATCCTTTAAGATTTAAGAATCTGATTGAAGCTAAGATAGAAGTAGAGGAGTTGGTTTCCATTATGAAAGAAAGACGCGTATATGTTATATTAGATATTAACTAGTTATATATGAACTCAAGATAGATCTAATCTATCGCATTGGACTGTTATATATTTAGATAGGGATTCCAATAGGAGTTCTTCTGTTTCGTCTTTGATTCGAAATTGAATCAATAAATATATGAAATAAAATAAAGACAAATAATGGAAAATTCAAATAATGGTTTGGAAAACAGAAGTGGACGGGTAAAGGGTGTATGTATGCATTCACAAAAATCCTTTGGATAGGAACTGAAAAAGAGATATGGAAATAGCTCTTTCTGAAAGTTCAATAATGAATATTATTACTTCAATTCTCAATTCGAAGTTTTTAGTTACTTCAGCTGGTTGAATCTTAGCGACGGAATAATTAAGCCAAAACTCATTGAATGATTGTATCATTAACTATTTCTTTTTCTTTATTTTCGTGCGAGGAATTTATCATGAATCCATTGATTTCTGCCGCTTCCGTTATTGCTGCTGGGTTAGCTGTAGGGCTTGCTTCTATTGGGCCTGGGGTTGGTCAAGGCACTGCTGCGGGACAAGCTGTAGAAGGTATTGCAAGACAGCCCGAGGCGGAAGGAAAAATACGAGGTACTTTATTGCTTAGTTTGGCTTTTATGGAAGCCTTAACTATTTATGGTCTGGTTGTAGCATTGGCCCTTTTATTTGCCAATCCCTTTGTTTAGTCCTATAAATACGAGAATTCTTTATTTTTTTTTATGGATTAAGACTTACCCCTTGCTTTTTCAAAGTATATTTCACTCCTACAATTCCTTTTTCGTTGGACAATGATCTATGGGAAGGATTTATTTGAGGATGAGGAATTACCGCACCGACTCGACTCCTTCCTTCCCCCTTTTCTTAGTTCAAAGTAAAGCCTTTTTTTTTTAAGGAGTATTTCAACAAATGAGGTTTTTCGCTATTGACATGAGACTTGGTCCCTAATTCTAATAATGATAATTTTTTTTTGTATTTTTTTGTAATTGAAAAAAAAAAATACATTTCTATAGAAATAGAATCCATTTTTGATTCTTTATAGGTAAATTAAAATGAATAAAATCAATATAGAAATATAAAGGAAAAATAGAAAAAGAATTGAAAGTGATATAATACAAAAAGAGACAGAGTTCTTTTTTTTAGTCCACATAAAACAAAATAGGAGATCATATGAAAAATGTAACCGATTCTTTCGTTTCCTTGGGTCACTGGCCATCTGCCGGGAGTTTCGGGTTTAATACCGATATTTTTGCAACAAATCCAATAAATCTAAGCGTAGTGCTTGGTGTATTGATCTTTTTTGGAAAGGGAGTGTGTGCGAGTTGTTTATTTCAAGAATAGGCTGGATCCACCCAGCTGCACTTTTTTTGTTCGAGCTAGGAAGGAAAAGAGTGCATCATCCCACGAATGACTTCTGAATCAATTCAAAAATCATATTTTAGAACCATCGCATTTCGTGATTCATTCATTGGTATATCGCTTCTGATTCTCTATTAACCAATAATCTGGGACCATTAATATGGTTAAAGCCAAACTGTTTGAAGTTCAGATGCAGCATGGTACTCTTTCTACTACTATGTTTAGTTTAGAAATACATAGTTTATAAAATAAAGAATTTTTTTTAGACAATACAGAAATCAAAACGAATGGTTCGAATCTTTTTCGACATAAAACACTCATATCGATAAAATGATTTGAGCCTTTTTTACAATGCTGAATTGATGACCTATGTATAAAGTTAGAAGAATTCTTTGGATTTGAAAGAAAAAAAAAAAAGAAACAACTTTGCTGACAATTACAAAATTAAACATTAGAAATTTTCTATTAATTCTAAATTCTATATTATACAAACAAATATATTTGATTTGATATATTTCTATATTTGATATATTTTTGTTAGAAGAATCCTCCGACTATTTTAGTCTTGGATTATAATTATTGATCAGTTTCAATATTGTGAAATATAAGTAGAGATCAATCTTTTAATTAAAATAGGAATAGATAAAAGAGGGAGAGGATAGGCTCATTACGCGAAATATATATATATATATATATATATATATATATCTATATAGTATATGTGTATCTATATGTATGGGAATGAATTCTCTATCAATTAAGTAATTGATAAGTAATTGAGCGTGAGAGCCAAATGAATCGAAAGATTCATGTTTGGTTCGGGAAGGGATCATGGAATTTTCGAAATGAAAATGAATGGAAAGATAATCTACTTTCATTAAGTGATTTATTAGATAATCGAAAACAGAAGATCTTGAATACTATTCGAAATTCAGAAGAATTGCGAAGGGGAGCTGTTGAACAGCTGGAAAAAGCCCAGGGCCGCTTACGGAAAGTGGAAATGGAGGCAGATCAGTTTCGGGTAAATGGATACTCTGAGATAGAACGAGAAAAATCGAATTTGATTAATTCAACTTATAAAATTTTGGAACAATTAGAAAATTACAAAAACGAAACCATTCTTTTTGAACAAGAAAGAACGATTAATCAAGTCCGGCAACGGGTTTTCCAACAAGCTTTACAAGGAGCTCTAGGAACTCTGAATAGTTGTTTGAACAATGAATTACATTTACGTACAATTAGTGCTAATATTGCTATGTTTGGGGTAATGAAGGAACTAACAGATTAGCCCTTTTTTACTACTTTCCTATAACTAACTATAGGCATTAT